CGGCCAAATGACTACCGGATCATCGGTCTACTCTACCTCAATTCACCATTTCGAACTTTATACAGAAGGTTTTTCCGTACCAGCTCCTTCTACCTATACCGCAGTTGAAGCACCTAAAGGTGAATTTGGTGTCTTTCTTGTCAGTAATGGGAGTAATCGTCCCTACCGTTGTAAAATAAGAGCACCTGGCTTTGCCCATTCACAAGGACTCGATTCTATGTCCAAACATCACATGCCAGCAGATGTAGTCACCATCATAGGTACTCAAGATATTGTGTTTGGAGAGGTAGATAGATAGGACGTAGTCTTGCTCGAGCAGGACCCTTGCTTTATTGCGAGCCAAAACAGCTGCGCTATTCAGTTCTACATCTTTTTTTAAAGAAATGTGAAAATGTAGTTACAGATGTGAAAAAAGTAAATATCTCTCTGTCTTCCCACCAGAGCATTCATTTACAAAGTTCTTTAAAAGAAGAAAACCGATCGACCATTCTCCGCGGAAGATAGGTAAACATTTGACGAGCGAAAAAAAACACGTGAGAAAGACCGAAAAACCCATTCTCCCTAAATGGTTTACCTATACTGAATGGAAGGTTTATGACATGGGAAGATTTTCCAGAATATGAGCAAGGGTAAAGGATTCATCACTTGCTGGGCTTTCAGGGAGTAATAGGAGGGGTTGGGAATTGATCGTTGAAATCATCCCACCAGAGCATATGAACTTGAGGTGGGGGCTCAATCTCGTCAGTCTCCTGGATTCCAGTCATGTCTCTACCATCGGTTTCTCCCTTTTCTCCGGCTGGCGTAATAAGGAGGGAGTCAGAGACTACCAACTCGACAATGTTGGCTCGATCATGTTTATATTGGCAGGAGGAAGTACAGCATGCTTCTTAAGCTTATTTTCCAAGGCGCGGCTGAGAGTTATGCCGAACGGAGTGAAAGTCCTGAGTGTCTTTGGTTTTCCGTCAGACAAGATATTCACTTCACTGTTCTTGCTTGTTCCCCCCAGGGCTATCTTCTTTCCTTTTGGATCTGCCTCTTTGACCTGTGATCCATGAGTCCCATTGTAGATAGCATCTTCAATACGAGTGGCTGCTTCAATCAAAGAGCGTGGTCATCGCTTGGAAATCGAAATAGTCATGGTATTGCCTACTCATGTTATTCATCATTATCCGAACTTGTTCCTTTTCTGGGGAGAGATCAATCACTTGGGCTGCTTTGGCCTTCCAACGGGCCAGGAAATTGGTCACAATCATAAAAGACCTGAACCGGAGGTGCTTGAGGTGCAGTAGAAGGAACAGACTTTGATTGATGAGAGATTTTGGATAAGAGTTCATAAAAGGCGCTAGCCTGTTTCATGGTCAGGAAGGGAAAGGAAAGAGCTGGGTTTCTAACAAAAAAGGAAACGTTTCCGTAGGAAAAATCTATCACATGGAAACAGCAACCATCGAGTAAATAGAAGTTTTTTTCAATCCTTGGTTGCAATGGTTCAATCGAGAGAAGAGCAAGTCAATTTCATAAATTGGAACAACCACATCAGCTTCATTCTTTTCGCATAGGGGTAGTTTTGTTTTGTCAACTCGCCTGAAGACCACTGGAATCGTAACCAATACCCCTGGCCACACAATTCAAACCTACCAAACTATAGTATAGTACTTACATCCCTAACCATTATCCACCTTCTCTCATTCTCTCTCTGCGAATGAGCTAATGCTTTTTTTTTCGATCCCTGCCACACCCGGCATCGTGTTACCATTTGATGACTTCTTAGGGGGACAGTTTAAGTAAGAGTAGGGATAGTTGAAAGAGTAGTTAGATGAGTCCTGACTCCTGCGTATTTGTACGAGATACCTTATAGCTTCAAAGTGACAAAGTCCGGTGTGAGGTTAATTGAACATATTTCAATATGGGTCCCCACACAAATAAAGTAAGAAACCAGATTTTCCTTAAGGAATTGGCTCTGAGGCCCGGCAACTCGAACTTTCCTAAGCAGGAAGGAAAGAGAAAATCAAGATCTTTCTTTATTATTGCATTCCTCTAGAACTCGATGAGAAAAGAATAGGCACGGCGTCCTCTGTAACATGGGCACTTTGACCTATTCCTATTCCAATTCTTCCCCGTGGAATTCCGATGTTCACTCAACCAAGAAAACGTATGCGCGTGACTAACGCGCAACGGCTTTCGCGGTAGCTCGCCGTTGCTTGTTCTTGGCGAAAGAACTCCTTTCGTTAGCTACCGAACCGGAAGGGTGGAGACAAAGATTAGATTGAAGTGTGGTTGATAGAAAGCTAGCAAGAGTATTTCATCCTTAGTGAACTGAGAGATGTTCTATCGCTCCGCGCCTTATTTACTTATTCAGTCTAAATACGCTCCTTCGGGCATAATAAGCAGAGTCTGGGAGTTATAGAAAGTAGGTCAAGTAGTGAAGAAGTTGGGTCTTGGGTAAGCATGTTGGACTAGATAGAAAGACGCATTACTTCGGACTTGGGTAACTCTTGACGCC